ACTTCCTTCTTGTATCATCAAACCGTCACCCATTAATACAACACCGACATTATTTGATTCCAAATTCAGAGCAATGCCTATTGTACCCTCTTCAAATTTGACTAATTCGCCTGCCATTACTTCATCAAGACCATGAATACGAGCAATGCCATCACCCACTTGAAGTACGGTACCTGTATTTACAATCTTGACTTCTCTATTATATTGTTCAATACGTTCGCGAATAATATTATAAATTTCATCAGCTCGAATGGTTGTCATGAGTCTTTCTTAAATAAAATGAATTCTTTTTTGGAAACAAAAAAAAATAATACCTTACCCACAGTAGAAGGACTAGTCGGTTATTTGTTTCATTGCGCCAAACATGCCAATATTAGCGTTGATGGTACGTAAATGTAACTCGTTGCTCAAACAACTATTCAGGGTTCCTAGAGCTCCTTGTAGGGCTTGTTGGAAAACCCGCTGGCGTACTTGATTAATCGCTCTTTGTTGTTCAAAATGAATGGTTTCGTTTTTGTAATTTTCTAATTGTTCTAAAGTTTTATAAGTTGAATTAATCAAATTCAATTTGTCTCGTTCTATTTCAGAATATCCATTCGCTCGAAACTGATCTGCTTCCATTTCTACTTTCCGTAAGCGAGCCCGGGCTTTTTCTAGCTGTTCAACGGCCCTTCCGCGCAGTTCTTCTGAATTTCGAATAGTATTCACGATTCGCAGTTTTCGATTATCTAATAAATCACTTAATGAAAGTAGATTATCTTTCCATTCATTTCAAAACTTTCATGATCCCTTCCCGAACCAAACTTGAATCTTTCGATTCATTTGGCTCTCACGCTCAATTACTTCCATTTTTTTATGGTAAATTTCCATATCTTTTTTGAATGTAATGAACCTATCCTCTACTCTTTGTTCCTATTCGAACAAAATTGGAAATGAATCAATAATCCAAGGCTAGAATTTTTGGAGGACTCTTCTGACCAAACAAAAAATATGTAATTGTCAGCAAAGTTGTTTTTTTTTTTTCAAATCCAAAAAAATTTTCTTATTTGAGATTTCTTTTATAAATAGGTCATCAACTCAGCATTTGGCATTTAAACAAAAATGTAAAAAAAAGAAAAAAGTATGAACCCTTTTCCAATACCAATAAAAGTTTCAAATCTTTTTATCGATATGAGTGTTATATATCGATAAATTTCTAACTATTCCTTGGAAATGGGAAACCATTTCGGTATTAATATAGTGGTAGAAAGAGTACCATGCTGTGGCTGAACTTCAAACGGTTTAGCTTTAACCATGTTAATAGTTCCACGTTATTGGTTGCTAGAGAATCAAAGTATATTTACCAACGAATCACGAAATGCTATGGTTCTTACATATGATTATATGATTTCTTAATTTATTCAGAAGTAATTCGCGAGATCATGCACCTTTCTTTACTAGTTATACCGAAAAGAGGTGCAGCTGGTTGAATCCAGTCTATTCTTGAAATAAACAACTCGCACACACTCCCTTTCCAAAAAAGATCAATACGCCAATCACTACACTTAGATTTATTGGATTTGTTGCTAAAATATCGGTATTAAATCCGAAACTCCCGGCAGATGGCCAGTGACCCGGGGAAACGAAAGAATCGGTTACATTTTTCATATGATCTCCTCTTATAGATAGACTAAAAAATCGAACATTCTTTTTTGTTGTATTACTTGACCTATTTCCTATTTAGAAATCGAAAATAGATTCAAAATCTATTCCATTGCGCAATGTATTTTCTTTTTCAATTGAGATTTCCAATAAGAATCAGACTTATTCGAATAGGATTAGGTACCGGGGTTTCGTGTAAATTGCGAAATACCTCCTTGCACCATTTCCTAAAAAGCAAAGCTTTCGTTGGGCTAAGAAGGGGAAGGAAGAAAGCGAGTCAGTAACACTAATTCCTCATCCTCAAATCAGCCCTTCCCCCCGGTTTTTCTCAACGAATAAGCAATTGTAGGAGCGAAATCCGAAATCTTGGTATAATGCGAAAAGGCAAGCAGGCAAGCCAAAGAAAGAAAAAAATACGTATTTTTTTCGGATTAGGATTAAACAAAAGGATTCGCAAATAAAAGAGCTAATGCTACAACCAATCCATAAATTGTTAAAGCTTCCATAAAAGCCAAACTAAGCAATAAAGTACCGCGTATTTTACCCTCTGCTTCGGGCTGTCTCGCAATACCTTCTACAGCTTGGCCTGCAGCAGTACCTTGACCAACTCCTGGTCCAATAGAAGCAAGCCCTACAGCCAATCCAGCAGCAATAACGGAAGCGGCAGAAATAAGTGGATTCATGATAAGTTCCTCACAAAAAAAAAGAAATGGTTAATGATACAATCAACGAAAAAATTTTGACTGAATTATTCCATCGACTAAGATTCAGCCAGTCGAAGTCAGTAAGAACTCCGAATTGAAATAAAAATATTCCATCAGATCATCAGAAAGGGTTTCTCCTTTTTAGTTCCTATTTG